CTGTGCTTCCCGACATGCTCAGCTCCACATATTCTTGTACAGTCAAATGGAAATCAATTCCGTAAAAGATGAGATCAGTAAATTTCCTTAAATAGAAATTCCTTGTAGGATCATCAATATTGTACCAAGGGTGTCTTTAGAGTATACCGAATCAGTATAGCCCTCCTTCTTCTGACACAGCAAGGAAATGAATATGGAAACTAAGTACTAAACAATGTCTTTCCTATTTTTTATTACTTGTCGATATACAATTATCCATCAAAACCCGTCAATGCAAATTCTATATATAAATAGAAAGGTTCCTCCATTATTGGCTTCGGACTAGAAATGGAAATCTGGTTTCGGGGTAGGGGTAAATCTAAAAACAAATAATTAATCAAGAATAATATCATATTCCCACAATTAGACACGAAATCTATCGCTCTTTTTTTGTACTTATCGAAGATTTTTTCTCTTTTCGTTTTAATTGAATTGGATACAACCTATTTTGTTTTTAGAACGAAAAGGTATCTTTTTTTTTCAGATTCTCTAGTGATTCAAAGAACGATGCATTTTTGAACGAAGTTAGATGACATAAGATAGGTCTTAGTTTTTCTTATTAGTTTAACTCCAAGAGACTTTGTTGATTAGAAATAAAAGAATCTGTAGATGTTACAGATAATGAGTTGATTTCTTTTTCTCCCTCTCTTACTTTTCTATTCTTTATGTAATATGTAATTTTCTTCGTTATATATATATATAATGTACTAAATGTAATAATTGATGAAGTAAAAACTTTCAATTGGTTTTTTTCTTAATTTCATTCTATATTTGAAAAAGAGATGGAAATTAGGTAAGTGTTTTCTAAATATATGTATAAAAAATTTTCCATATTTCATTTAGCTCCTTCATGCCTACTCTAACTAGTTATTTCGGTTTTCTACTAGCAGCTTTAACTATAACCTCAGCTCTTTTTATTGGGTTGAGCAAGATAAGACTTATTTGAAATGAATTGAATCAACAATTCATCAAAAGCAATCTTTTTGTGGGATTTCATTTATTTTCTTTTTAAGTTCTTTATAGTTCTTTATCGTGACAATTGAAAAATTTTTAAGTTATTGAGATTCATGGACAATTTTGATTAATATTTAGGGATAGATATTACCTCTCTTTTTTTCTTTTCAAACAAATTGAAATGATTGAAGTACTTCTATTTGGAATCATCTTAGGTTTGATTCCTATTACTTTGGCTGGATTATTCGTAACTGCATATTTACAATACAGACGTGGTGATCAGTTGGATCTTTGATTAATTAACAAATCCTTTTTTGATTGACCTCCTCCTTTCTTTGGAGGTCAAATTTCAATTATTGTTTAAGGTAGCGAAGTTTTTTGAGTCTAATTTGAATTACCAAGAATGGAATCACGCTCTGTAGGATTTGAACCTACGACATCGGGTTTTGGAGACCCACGTTCTACCGAGCTGAACTAAGAGCGCTTTCTTAATGCACTTTTTTTTTAACCCAATACTTCATCCTATATGTCGATAGAATTCTATTTAGAAAAATTACATCTCATATTAGGGATGCACAATTTGAATTGATCGCAATTAATTCCTCCTTACTTCTCAGAGGAAAAGTAATAGGTAGGGATGACAGGATTTGAACCTGTGACATTTTGTACCCAAAACAAACGCGCTACCAAGCTGCGCTACATCCCTTGCAATTGGCTTACAGTGTGATTGTAAAGAATCTTTTGCTTGTTTTCCACATCATTATTTCCCATATTTGTATACTTGTTATTTTTTATCTCATATCATATATGATATGAGATAAAGTCTTTGGATACATATGTGTCGTAAATGGAAATGAAATTGAATATGAAATTCATATGAATTTCATATTCAATAAAGTAAAAAAGATTGTCAGGAATGTTCGGTAGGAAAGATGCAGCATCGTTTTTCTTTTCTTAACTGAAAAGAAAAGGGAATTTTTTATTTACCGGATCGGATTGTTGTACATTTTAATTTGACTTAGGAATTTCATGTACAAATACAAGTGGTTTTTCAATCCATTTACATAAACATCTGATTAGATATCAGATATGTATTATCCTTATATGTTACAATACATATAATTAAAAAAGAAGGAGGATTTTCAATGCGAGATCTAAAAACATATTTTTCCGTGGCACCAGTACTAAGTACTCTATGGTTCGGCGCTTTAGCAGGTCTATTGATCGAAATTAACCGTTTTTTCCCGGATGCATTAACATTCCCCTTTTTTTCATTCTAATTATTGACATAATATGGTAAGGGGTAACAAAGATTCGGGATAGAATCCACTATCTGTGACTAATAATCGCCCTTTCTCCCTTTTAGAATCGAATTTCTAATATAAAAGGGAGAAAGATAAAAAGGATTCAACCTCAACAAAATTTCAATTCAGGCTCGAATCTTAAATGCAATTAATAACTAAGATTAATAACTCAGAATTAAGAAGGAAGGCAGAATGGATCTAGGACAAAAAGTTTCATACAAGAGATTTAAATGAGATAAATGAGATAGTGGACTGTGATTAGAAATCGAGTTAAAAATCGTTGGATTCTTTCGTATATTTACTATACAATTAGAGAATATTATTCTATATTATTCGATTGCTATAGTTATCCTCGATTTCTTGCAACAAAATCCTTTTACGCGTATTTCGAGTTATAAATTTCGATTTTCTGTTTTTTCTTTCTCTCCATTTGGGTCGAAAATTTTAAAAGTTGCTTGAATAAAAAATTCAAACACAAACAAAGGGGGTTCATGGCCAAGGGTAAAAATCAAAAAGTCCGAGCAAGAATTTTTTTAGAATGTACTAGTTGTGTACGAAAGAGTGTTAATAAAAAATCAAGGGGCATTTCTCGCTATATTACTCAAAAGAATCGAAACAACACTCCCAGTCGGTTGCAATTAAAAAAATTCTGTCCCTATTGTTACAAACATACAATTCATGGAGAGATAACAACATAGATCGAACGTCTGTGTATCACCTTTCGAAGGAACAGTACAAAAAGGCATCCATTAAACACATATTTACATTACATTTCGAATTAGAATCAAAAAATGTATGTAATAAAATGGAATAAACATACATATATATAATATGGTGAGTAGGTTATAATTAGAGTATTAATATAGATAATATCGAATTTCATTTTTATTATATATAAATATACTTAGAACTATATATATATAACATATATAATAAGCGTAGTAAGTAAATATATAAAAACAAAGAAACAAATTCATATTAAAGAAAATAAAAACCCAATCCTATTCATATTTCAAATTTTCGATCCGATGGAAATAGGATTTTCGGTATAATTAGCATATTATAATATAAGGAATAAACTAAACAAACCATGGATAAATCCAAGCGATCCTTCCTTAAATCTAAGCGCTCCTTTCGTAGACGCTTGCCCTCGATTGGATCGGGGGACCAAATTGATTATAGAAATATGAGTTTAATTAGTCGATTTATTAGTGAACAAGGAAAAATATTATCTAGGCGCGTGAATAGATTGACCCTGAAACAACAACGATTAATTACTATTGCTATAAAACAAGCTCGTATTTTATCTTTGTTACCCTTTCTTAATAAAGAAAAACAATTTGAAAGAGCCAAGTCGAACACTAAAACTACGGGTTTTCGAGGTTTTCGAACAAAAAAAAAATAGACTTATTCTTGATTGAATTGAATCAAAATTCCAATCCGAGCTGAAACACCTATTGATGTTTTGTTCGAAAAATCCGAAAATCCGGATTTGGTTGTTGTCTCGGAAGAAAAAATCGAAGAATCAAAAATTTTTATTTAATGGGTTCATTAATTTTGACAATTTTATTGTAATTCTTGTAATTGTGCTTTCTATTGTATTGTATCGGACTAGTTTGTATTCTATCTTCCCGGAGTTCCTTCTCCGGGGAACTTTGTTTAAATCAGTTCGGGCGATTCTTTCCAATCGTCTTTTTTTATGATCTCATCAGAAATACGATAAAGACAATTCCTATTTAATATAGCTATTTGTGCAAGTATTTTACGATTAAAAATCAACTGCCTCTTGTACAGATCGTGTATAAATTTACTATAACTATAGTATAGTTTTGTTTCACGAATTGCTGCGTTTATACGAGTAATCCACAAACGACGAAAATTAATCTTTTTCTTATCTCTATCTCGATGAGACGAAAACAAAGCTCTTATTTGCTGTTGAGCAATAATGCGAATACATTTTGAATGAGCCCCTCGAAAGCTTGATACAAACGAACGCATTTTTGTTCGACGTCTCCGGGCTATATATCCTCGTATAACTCTGGTCATTAAATAAATCAAACTTTGATAAATAACTAATTGATTTTCTTTCTTTGAGTTATTCTTTTCTCCCTACCGAATACCAAAACGTATTTTTCCAATGTATAAAAAGAAATTCCAATGGCTTTTGCTACTCTAACCTTCCCAACCACGATTTTTTTCTTTGCATTTCGGTGCAAAGCTAAATTTTTTAAAAAGATGTAGTAAATAGAGATCAAGAAACAAATAGTGGGTTTCTTCGTTTCTATGGTTTCTTCTTAAACGGTGAGGTCCTCTCTATACACCGGAGCCCCTTACTTCATTTAGTCAATGTTATTAGCAACTTGTACAGTTCAAACTCTTTGGCTCTACCCATGAATTATCCAGTAATAGGTCTTTCACAATCAGATCTACCTATACAGTAACGGTATTTTATTTTGTTTTGAAAGTTAGCTGGATAGCTGACCTTGTTAGTCCGTTTTGTAAAAATGTAAGCATAATATTTTTATTTTAAAAATAGGTTCTCCCGCTTAATGGATAGCATTTTATACCAATGGGAAATTACTTCTCATCTTCAATCAAGCTGATTGGATTTACACCAAATGAAACCATAAATTTCATACACAATAGATCGATATGATAGATCTATTTTTCGATAGTGACCGGAGTTCTTTCAGTTTCTTTTCGTCACCGGTAATGATAATTTATAATAATCTGAACGAGTCGCACATACACCCTAGTACATGTTCCTCGGCGCTGAGGACATCCCCGCAGAGCGGGGGATTTCGTAACGTTTCTAATTGGCTGTCTTGTGTTTCTAATAAGTTGTTTAATAGTTGGCATGCTGAATCGTTTCCATAAGGTACTGGTTTAGATCAATCCTAACCCGATGATTCTTAATTTTTTTTACTTACTTACTCGTCTTCGCCATAGACTTCTCCATTTTCCATATCCAACTGTTCTTTTTCCTATTCTAGTTCATCTGGAGATTCTTGTACATCTTCTGGTCTTATTTCAATTTCAACTTCCTCTTCTCGTCTTCTTCCATCTTCTTTTTCCTCTTTAGTCACTTCTTGTCTCACTATAGAATCAATAATTCCGTAGTCTTGGGCTTCTGCTGCTGACATATAAAAATCCCTTTCTAGGTCTTGAGAAACAACGAAAAGAGGTTGGCCCGTTCTTGCTCCATAAGTACGTGTCATCTTGGCGCGCAAATTTAGTGCTTCTTGCAGATCCAGCGCCTCGCCAGCTAGATTTGTTACGTCCTTAAAAGAACAAATAGGTTGATGCATCATTACCCTGATGGTAGAACAAAAAAAGAAAGTTCCTCTATCTCACATGATGAGGCAAAGATTAAATTTACACTACAAACCAACAATGAAAAAGGATAGACTTGAACAACCGTACATGCATCTTTTGCTCATTGCATACGGCTCAACAATGAAATTTACTTTTCTCTTAAAAATCGAATTGATCAGATTCAGATCAGTAAATTATTCAATTACCACCCTTTTTAGGAGTTCAAAAATACTATGATGGCTCCGTTGCTTTATATATTGGTTTCGTCTTTAATTCAGCAATCCCAAAGTTTCTTTTTGATCCGAAAGATACTTGTATGAAAACAAAAAAGGTTGTGACGCTGCAATGGATCCTGAGATATAAATCAAATCAGAATATCCCTTATCTCATCCTACTCTCTCGATACATAATCGAATATTTCGAAAAAACGAAAAAAAAATTTCACATATCGAATTCAAAGTGCCATGCTATTTTTACATAATATTGATAGTGAAGGCATAGTATTTTTTTTTCTCAAATCAAAAACTCATTGGCGCCAAAGCCAAGCGTGAGGGAATGCGAGACGTTTGGTAAGCTTTCCTCCGGCTAGGATAAAAGATGCCATTGAATAGGCCTTTCCGATGCATACTGTATATACATCTGGGCGCACCTCTTGCATCGTGTCAAAAATAGACATGCCCGGGACTATCCCTCCGCCAGTCGAATTTATAAACAAATATAAATCCCTGGTTGGATCCTCTATACCGAGATATACCAGAAGATTAGTAAGGTTATTCGTGACCTCGGGCTCAATTTTGTTGCATAAAAAAAGGAATCCTGCTCGATAAAGTCGGTTGATTAGGGTAAAATCATATCCCTTAGGAACCGTACATGCATCTTTTGGTGCATACGGTTCAAAGTGAAAAAAATCAATGTGTAGATTACAGCCTTTGGATAGCTTTTTTTTCACTTCTAACTAACTTCTCCTTGATGTATTGTTTCATCGAGATCAAATCAAAATCACGATGTCATTTTCTTGTTCTTGAGGGGTCCTCTTTATTCCTTTTTAGGTTTATGCTCTGCTCCGGGTAAAGATCTGCTCAATTTTGATTTGCACATATAGGCAAAATGCATCCAATACCGTTTCTTTTTAGGAAATTTTTTTGATATATTAGCAATTGAGATGAAATTTGGTTAAACGGAGCCTGGATACTTCATTTCATTTTCTTGTTTCAACCAAGCCAACCATAAATTTTTCTAATTGATCATATTCGTCTTAATCCCCCTAAAAAAATATAGTTGGACTTCGCGCTCCAAATTTTGTATGATTCAATTGGGCGAAGGGAAGGATATCTCGATCGGTAAGAGAACGGGAAAATCCCATATGACCCAATATATCTGACAAGTCGCACTATAAGTCAACCCAATTTGAATCTTTGTCTTCCGAGTCTTCCGACTCCGGAAGTAGAAAGGGTACTTTTGGAACACCAAGAGGCATAAACAGAAAGAAAAAATAATTAAGTACTATATTTCACTTTGATGCGGAACTGTAAAAAGAGAATAGCCCGCAAAAATAGGGCTATTCTCTTGATAATATACCTTTTTTTTCTGTAATTGTCAAGTATGGTGTTATTCGCTCCTAGAAAGTGGTCTCAAGCCCCATTGCATATTGGTACTTATCGGGTATAGAATAGATCTGCTTCTCTTTGTTCGTACAAACAAAATTCTTTCTTTATTACTAACAGAATAGAACAAATATGAATCCCTATTCCGAGATAATCTACTGAGTAGGGGTCCATTGCATAGTCATAGTCTTTTCGAATGCAATAAAGTTACATAATGTCTATTTTAAAAGGGGTATTTCCATGGGTTTGCCTTGGTATCGTGTTCATACTGTCGTATTGAATGATCCCGGTCGGTTGATTTCTGTCCATATAATGCATACAGCTCTGGTTGCAGGTTGGGCCGGTTCGATGGCTCTATATGAATTAGCAGTTTTTGACCCTTCTGATCCTGTTCTTGATCCAATGTGGAGACAGGGGATGTTCGTTATCCCTTTCATGACTCGTTTAGGAATAACCAATTCTTGGGGCGGTTGGAGTATTACAGGGGGAATTGTAACGGATCCCGGTATTTGGAGTTATGAAGGTGTGGCCGGAGCACATATTGTGTTTTCTGGTTTGTGCTTTTTGGCAGCTATTTGGCATTGGGTATATTGGGATCTAGAAATTTTTTCTGATGAACGTACAGGAAAACCTTCTTTAGATTTGCCTAAGATTTTTGGAATTCATTTATTTCTTTCCGGGTTGGCTTGTTTTGGTTTTGGCGCATTTCATGTAACAGGTTTGTATGGTCCTGGAATATGGGTGTCCGACCCTTATGGACTAACTGGAAAAGTCCAGGCAGTGAATCCAGCATGGGGCGTGGAAGGTTTTGATCCTTTTGTTCCAGGAGGAATAGCCTCTCATCATATTGCAGCAGGTACTTTGGGTATATTAGCGGGCTTATTCCATCTTAGTGTCCGTCCGCCCCAACGTCTATATAAAGGATTACGTATGGGTAATATTGAAACTGTCCTTTCCAGCAGTATCGCTGCTGTCTTTTTTGCAGCTTTTGTTGTTGCCGGAACAATGTGGTATGGTTCAGCGACTACTCCGATCGAATTATTTGGTCCTACTCGTTATCAATGGGATCAGGGCTACTTTCAGCAAGAAATATATCGAAGAGTTAGTGCTGGGCTGGCCGAAAATCAAAGTTTATCAGAAGCTTGGTCGAAAATTCCTGAGAAATTAGCCTTTTACGATTACATCGGCAATAATCCGGCAAAGGGAGGATTATTCAGGGCCGGTTCAATGGACAATGGGGATGGAATAGCTGTTGGATGGTTAGGACACCCACTATTTCGAGATAAAGAAGGGCGTGAGCTCTTTGTACGTCGTATGCCTACTTTTTTTGAAACATTTCCAGTTGTTTTGATAGACGGAGACGGAATTGTTAGAGCCGATGTTCCGTTTAGAAGAGCAGAATCGAAGTATAGCGTCGAACAGGTAGGTGTAACTGTTGAGTTCTATGGTGGCGAACTAAATGGAGTCAGTTATAGTGATCCTGCCACTGTGAAAAAATATGCTAGACGTGCTCAATTGGGTGAAATTTTTGAATTAGATCGTGCTACTTTGAAATCAGATGGTGTTTTTCGTAGTAGTCCAAGGGGTTGGTTTACTTTTGGACATGCTTCTTTTGCTCTACTTTTCTTCTTCGGACACATTTGGCATGGGGCTAGAACCTTGTTCAGAGATGTTTTTGCTGGTATTGACCCAGATTTAGATGCTCAAGTAGAGTTTGGAGCATTCCAAAAACTTGGAGATCCAACTACAAAAAGACAGGCAGTCTAATACAAAAAAAGGGCTTTCCTATTTTTACCCCTGTTTTTGTCATTTGACATCGGGGATCAGATCTGTGAAATCTTGATTTAAGGTTGAATCATTACCCCCTTTTCTTTATCTTTACAGGGGGTATAATCCTAAATAAACAGGTATGGAAGCTATAATTTGAAACCACAATTGAATCTATGGAAGCATTAGTTTATACATTTTTATTAGTCTCGACTCTAGGGATAATTTTTTTCGCTATCTTTTTTCGAGAACCACCTAAAGTTCCAACTAAAAAGGGGTGAAAATTTTTTTCATTATGTCTAATCTAATGAGCCTCCCAATATTGAATGAATATTGGGAGGCTCATTACTTCAACTAGTCTCCGTGTTCCTCGAAAGGATCTCTTAGTTGTTGAGAGGGTTGCCCAAAAGCGGTATATAAGGCGTACCCAGTAAAACTTACAAGTAAACCAGATATAAAGATGGCGACTAGAGTTGCTGTTTCCATTATTATAGAAATTCAAGACCGCAATGGATCTCTGATAAGATCCTTTATTTACAAAGGAATGGTATACAAAGTCAACAGATCTCAATGAATACAATCAGATTTATGGCTACACAAACCGTCGAGAGTGGTTCTAAATCTCGTCCAAGACAAACTACGGTAGGGACTTTATTGAAACCACTGAATTCCGAATATGGTAAAGTAGCTCCTGGATGGGGAACTACTCCTTTGATGGGTGTTGCAATGGGTTTATTTGCAATATTTCTATCCATTATTTTGGAGATTTATAATTCTTCCGTTTTACTGGATGGAATTTCAATGAATTAGCTCTTCCAGAACTCCGAAGTTCTTGTTTTTCAATCCAAAGTGAAATTTTAGGGTTCCTTGACCTTTTTTGGTAGTTCGATCGCGGAATTTCTTTCTGTTTTTCCGGAATATGAGTGTGTGACTTGTTATAATGGATCCTGTTGATAAGACAGAGAATGGGTCTGTCATCTTATTTTGATAGAGATGATTCTATCTCGTCGGATACTC